CCTAGCAACACTCACTCCTCCACCCCCCCCTTTCCCCCCCCAGCGCATTTTCTTCTTGCTCTTAGGGTATGTATAACAATGCATTACACTCTCTGCCCCATCAGACAGTCAATGAAATGTAGGATAGCCAATGTCATACGTCATGCCTCCCCTCCAAAAACCCAAACATTATCTCCAAAACGGATGGTATACGGCCAACCCCCTCACCAGGCACATTCCTACCCCAGGTACCATAGAGCCCAAATGCTCCTACCTACGGCCAAGCCGCAAGCGTTACCCAAACACTAGAAACTTATCTACTGTACATAACCTCCAACCCCCAAACGACTAATGTCACAGTACACCTTTGCATGCCCCTAGTCTACAGGATTCGCCCACCTCCTAAATGGACTTCTTCTCCAACAGCCTTCAAGCACTCCCAAGCCAGAGGACATGGTTATCTATTGATCGCGCTTCTCACGAGAACCGAGCTACTCAACGTATGAGTGTTATAGGTTATTGTCCTTGAGCCCATACTTTCCCCCTAACCGCCGAGCTCTACTTGCTCTTTTGCGCTATTGGTTGTAACTTCAGGACCATAGACTGATCGACCCCACCCTACTTGCTCTTCACAGATACAAGTGGTCGGTTGAATACTCCTCCCTAACTTCATTACCGCGGCATACCGACCTCCTACACTTGTTTTCTTTTAGCGTCCTTTCAATAAACCCTTCAAGTGCGTAGCAGGAGATATCTTCCTCTTGACATGTCCATCACATGACCGCCGAACATATGAATCCCCTAACACCCAGAATGTCATGGTCTGACGGATAAGGTCGTCGCAAACTTAGCACTGATGCACTTTGACCCCATTCATGGAGGGCGCGCTACCTACCTCTAGACAACAGATAGTGTAATGGTTGCCGGACATACATTCTATTTCAACACTTACTAGGAATTACCATTTAAATTCCATTTTACGCATTTATTTTTTTTATCTTGACATTTTCATTTTTTTTCATCAAAAAACTAAACCACATATCCCTACATCATCCAAACCACTCATCATCAACATTTCCAATTTACATTCCTCTACACCTTCTACCACCAAAAACAACAATCAACCACCACCATCATACCACAACCCCACTATATAAGAACAAGACCACCCCTAAAACACAACCCCTTTCTAAAAACCAAACAAAAATAAAAACCACAACAACAAAACATTAACCATTCCCCCGTCCTCGTAGCTTAAGACAAAGCATGACACTGAAGATGTCAAGATGGCTGCCACACACACCCAAGGACAAAAGACTTGGTCCTAACCTTACTGTTAGTTTTTGCTAGGTATATACATGCAAGTATCCGCGCCCCAGTGTAGATGCCCTGGACACCCTAATTAGGTAGATAGGAGCGGGTATCAGGCTCACCACAACCGTAGCCCAAGACGCCTTGCAATTGCCACGCCCCCACGGGTACTCAGCAGTAGTTAATATTAAGCAATGAGTGTAAACTTGACTTAGCCATAGCAAATCTAGGGTTGGTAAATCCTGTGCCAGCCACCGCGGTCATACAGGAGACCCAAATTAACTTTATAACGGCGTAAAGAGTGGTCACATGCTATCCAAGTAACTAAGATTAAAAAGCAACTGAGTTGTCACAAGCCCAAGATGCCAATAAGGCCACCTACCAAAGAAGATCTTAGAACAACGATTAATTGAACTCCACGAAAGCCAGGGCCCAAACTGGGATTAGATACCCCACTATGCCTGGCCCTAAATCTTGATGCTTACCCCTACTAAAGCATCCGCCCGAGAACTACGAGCACCAACGCTTAAAACTCTAAGGACTTGGCGGTGCCCCAAACCCACCTAGAGGAGCCTGTTCTATAATCGATGATCCACGATATACCTGACCATTCCTTGCCAAAACAGCCTACATACCGCCGTCGCCAGCCCACCTCCCCTGAAAGCCCAACAGTGAGCGCAATAGCCCCACCACGCTAGTAAGACAGGTCAAGGTATAGCCTATGGAATGGTAGTAATGGGCTACATTTTCTAGAATAGAACATCACGGCAAAGGGGTATGAAATAACCCCTAGAAGGCGGATTTAGCAGTAAAGTGGGACAATCGAGCCCTCTTTAAGCCGGCCCTGGGGCACGTACATACCGCCCGTCACCCTCCTCGCAGGCGCCCCCCCCCCCCCCCATAACTAATAAGCTACCCAGCCGAAGATGAGGTAAGTCGTAACAAGGTAAGTGTACCGGAAGGTGCACTTAGACTACCAAGACGTAGCTTAACCCAAAGCATTCAGCTTACACCTGAAAAATGTCTGCTAACACCAGATCGTCTTGATGCCAAACTCTAGCCCAACCAACATGACCTGAAATAACAAAGCTACCCCACATAACTCAACTAAAGCATTTATTAGTCCCAGTATAGGCGATAGAAAAGACACCATTGGCGCAATAGAGACCACGTACCGTAAGGGAAAGATGAAATAACAATGAAAACTAAGCTATAAACAGCAAAGATCAACCCTTGTACCTTTTGCATCATGGTCTAGCAAGAAAAACCAAGCAAAACGAATTTAAGTTTGCCACCCCGAAACCCAAGCGAGCTACTTACGAGCAGCTATTATTGAGCGAACCCGTCTCTGTGGCAAAAGAGTGGGATGACTTGTTAGTAGAGGTGAAAAGCCAACCGAGCTGGGTGATAGCTGGTTGCCTGTGAAACGAATCTAAGTTCACTCTTAATTCTCCTCCAAGGAAAACTCACAAACCCTAATGAAGCGAATTAAGGGCTATTCAAAGGAGGTACAGCTCCTTTAAAAAAGAATACAATCTCCACAAGCGGATAAATAATAACCCCAATTTTACTGTGGGCCCTCAAGCAGCCATCAACAAAGAGTGCGTTAAAGCTCTACACTACAAAAATATAAAAACTACATGACTCCCTCCCCACTAACAGGCTAACCTATACCCAAATAGGAGAATTAATGCTAGAATGAGTAACCAGGGTACTCCCTCTACGACGCAAGCTTACATCCATACATTATTAACAACCCCCAATATACGATCAATCAAACAAGCACAGTATTAAACAACTTGTTAACCCGACAGAGGAGCGTCCATTAAGAAAGATTAAAACCTGTAAAAGGAACTAGGCAAACCCGTCAAGGCCCGACTGTTTACCAAAAACATAGCCTTCAGCAAACCTAAAACAAGTATTGAAGGTGATGCCTGCCCGGTGACTCACGTTCAACGGCCGCGGTATCCTAACCGTGCAAAGGTAGCGCAATCAATTGTCCCATAAATCGAGACTAGTATGAATGGCTAAACGAGGTCTTAACTGTCTCTTACAGGTAATCGGTGAAATTGATCTCCCTGTACAAAAGCAGGGATAAACCCATAAGACGAGAAGACCCTGTGGAACTTTAAAACCAGAGACCACCTCAAAACACATACTCTACCCACCGGGTTCACTGACACACGAGCTTACTGGTCTACGTTTTTCGGTTGGGGCGACCTTGGAGCAAAACAAAACCTCCAAAGATTAGACCATACCTCTAGACTGAGAGCAACCCCTCAACGTGCTAATAGCACCCAGATCCAATATAATTGATCAATGGACCAAGCTACCCCAGGGATAACAGCGCAATCTCCCCCGAGAGTCCATATCGACAGGGAGGTTTACGACCTCGATGTTGGATCAGGACATCCTAGTGGTGCAGCCGCTACTAAGGGTTCGTTTGTTCAACGATTAACAGTCCTACGTGATCTGAGTTCAGACCGGAGTAATCCAGGTCGGTTTCTATCTATGACGAACTCTTCCCAGTACGAAAGGATAGGAAAAGTGAGGCCAATGCCACAAGTAAGCCTTCGCCTTAAGTAATGAAAACAACTAAATTACAAAAGGCTACCACACCACATCACATCCAAGAAAAGGATCAGCTAGCGTGGCAGAGCTCGGAAAATGCAAAAGGCTTAAGTCCTTTAACTCAGAGGTTCAAATCCTCTCCCTAGCTTAACCCCGACTACCCCATGATCAACTACCCCCTCTTAAATAACCTCATCATAGCCCTCTCCTATGCTCTTCCAATCCTAATCGCAGTAGCCTTCCTCACACTAGTAGAACGCAAAATCCTCAGCTACATACAAGGCCGAAAGGGCCCGAATGTAGTCGGCCCCTTCGGGCTCCTACAACCCCTAGCAGACGGCGTAAAACTGTTCATCAAAGAACCAATCCGACCATCAACATCCTCCCCGATCCTGTTCATTGCAACTCCTATACTAGCCCTACTCCTAGCAATCTCAATCTGAACTCCACTACCCCTTCCATTTCCACTAGCCGACCTAAACCTGGGCCTGCTCTTCTTACTGGCCATATCTAGCCTAGCAGTATATTCCATCCTATGATCTGGCTGAGCTTCTAATTCAAAGTACGCCCTAATCGGAGCATTACGAGCAGTAGCCCAAACAATCTCATATGAAGTTACTCTAGCCATTATCCTCCTCTCCGTCATCCTCTTCAGTGGCAACTACACTCTCAGCGCTCTCGCCGTCACCCAAGAACCCCTTTACCTCATTTTCTCCTGCTGACCCCTCGCCATAATATGATACGTTTCTACACTCGCTGAGACCAACCGCGCTCCTTTCGATCTAACGGAGGGAGAGTCAGAACTAGTATCAGGGTTCAACGTAGAATACGCAGCAGGTCCTTTCGCACTTTTCTTCCTAGCCGAATATGCTAACATCATACTCATAAACACACTAACCACCATTCTCTTCTTCAACCCAAGCTTTCTCAACCCCCCTCAAGAACTATTCCCCGTCATCCTCGCCACAAAAGTCCTACTCTTATCAGCAGGATTCTTATGAATCCGAGCTTCCTACCCACGATTCCGATACGACCAGTTAATACACTTACTATGAAAAAACTTCCTGCCACTAACATTAGCCCTATGTCTCTGACATACCAGCATGTTAATTTGCTACGCGGGCCTACCCCCCCACCTAAGGCCCTATTGGAAATGTGCCTGAATATTTAAGGGTCACTATGATAAAGTGAACATGGAGGTACACCAACCCTCTCATTTCCTACTATTTAGAAAAGCAGGAATCGAACCTACACTAGAGGAATCAAAACCCTCCATACTTCCTTTATATTACTTTCTAGTAGGGTCAGCTAAATAAGCTATCGGGCCCATACCCCGAAAATGATGGTTCAACTCCTTCCCCTGCTAATGAATCCACAAGCAAGCCTAATTTTCATCACTAGCCTACTCCTAGGAACAACCATCACCATCTCAAGCAACCATTGAATTCTAGCCTGAACCGGCCTTGAAATCAACACTCTCGCCGTTCTCCCCTTGATCTCAAAATCCCACCACCCACGAGCTATCGAAGCCGCCACTAAATACTTCCTAACCCAAGCAACTGCTTCCGCCCTAGTCCTATTTTCCAGCATAACCAACGCATGACACACTGGACAATGAGACATCACCCAGCTCACCCACCCCATATCCTGCCTAATCCTCACCTCAGCACTCGCAATAAAACTAGGACTAGTTCCATTCCACTTCTGATTCCCAGAAGTACTCCAAGGCTCTTCCCTCATTACCGGCCTTATCCTATCCACCATCATAAAACTTCCCCCAATCACACTACTTTACATAACTTCACCCTCACTAAACCCCACCCTTCTAACTACCCTGGCTATTCTATCAGCAGCCCTAGGAGGATGAATAGGCCTTAACCAGACACAAATCCGAAAAATTCTAGCCTTTTCCTCCATCTCCCACCTAGGCTGAATAGCAGCCATCACCATTTATAGCCCCAAACTCGCCCTCCTCAATTTCTACCTGTACGCCGTAATAACTGCAACCGTCTTCCTAACTCTAAATACAACCAAAGTACTAAAACTATCTACCCTAACAACTGCATGAACTAAAGCTCCATCCCTAAACACAATACTACTGCTATCCCTGCTATCCCTTGCAGGGCTCCCCCCTCTAACAGGATTCCTGCCTAAATGACTCATCATCCAAGAACTAACTAAACAAGATATAGCCCCCACAGCTACACTCATCTCCCTCCTTTCCCTACTGAGCCTGTTCTTTTACCTTCGCCTAGCATACTGCACAACAATCACACTACCCCCACACACCACAAACCACATGAAACAATGGCGCACTAACAAGCCGACTAGCATCACAATCGCTGTCTTAACCACCACATCCATCATACTCCTACCCATCTCCCCCATGATCTTTACTATCATATAAGAAACTTAGGATTACCCAAACCGAAGGCCTTCAAAGCCTTAAACAAGAGTTAGACCCTCTTAGTTTCTGCTAAAGTCCGCAGGCCACTACCCTGCATCCCCTGAATGCAACTCAGGTACTTTAATTAAGCTAGGACCTTCCAACTACCTAGGCAGATGGGCTTTGATCCCATGATCCTATAGTTAACAGCTATATGCCCTAACCAACAGGCTTCTGCCTAAGGCCCCGGCGCACTCTTAAATACGCATCAATGAGCTTGCAACTCACTATGAACTTCACTACAGAGCCGATAAGAAGAGGAATTGAACCTCTGTAAAAAGGACTACAGCCTAACGCTTATACACTCAGCCATCTTACCCGTGACATTCATTACTCGATGATTATTCTCAACCAACCACAAAGATATCGGGACCCTGTACCTAATCTTCGGCGCATGAGCTGGGATAGTAGGTACTGCCCTGAGCCTCCTCATCCGAGCAGAACTGGGACAACCTGGAGCCCTTCTAGGAGACGACCAAGTCTACAATGTTGTCGTCACAGCCCATGCTTTCGTGATAATTTTCTTCATAGTTATGCCAATTATAATCGGAGGATTCGGAAACTGACTAGTCCCCCTAATAATTGGAGCCCCAGACATAGCATTCCCACGAATAAACAACATAAGCTTCTGACTACTCCCCCCATCCTTTCTTCTCCTCCTAGCATCTTCCACCGTAGAAGCAGGTGTCGGCACAGGCTGAACAGTGTACCCTCCACTAGCCGGTAACCTGGCCCACGCTGGAGCCTCAGTTGATCTGGCAATCTTCTCTCTACACCTAGCCGGCATTTCTTCAATCCTGGGGGCCATTAACTTTATCACAACAGCAATCAACATAAAACCCCCTGCCCTCTCACAATATCAAACCCCCCTATTCGTTTGATCCGTCCTAATTACCGCAGTCCTACTACTCCTCTCCCTCCCAGTACTAGCTGCAGGAATCACAATACTCCTCACAGACCGTAACCTCAACACTACATTCTTTGACCCCGCAGGAGGAGGAGACCCTATCCTATACCAACATCTCTTCTGATTCTTCGGCCACCCAGAAGTCTACATCCTAATCCTACCAGGATTCGGAATCATCTCCCACGTTGTAACATACTACTCAGGTAAAAAAGAACCATTCGGCTACATAGGAATAGTATGAGCTATACTATCCATCGGATTCCTTGGATTCATCGTTTGAGCCCACCACATGTTCACGGTAGGAATAGACGTTGATACCCGAGCATATTTCACATCCGCCACTATAATCATTGCCATCCCAACCGGTATTAAAGTATTCAGCTGACTAGCCACGCTCCATGGAGGCACAATCAAATGAGACCCCCCAATACTATGAGCCCTAGGATTCATCTTCCTATTCACCATTGGAGGACTAACAGGAATCGTACTAGCAAACTCCTCACTAGACATTGCCCTACACGACACTTACTACGTAGTAGCTCACTTCCACTATGTACTATCTATGGGAGCAGTATTCGCAATCCTAGCCGGCTTCACCCACTGATTCCCCCTATTCACAGGATACACCCTCCACTCAACATGGGCAAAAGTACACTTCGGCGTTATATTCGTAGGCGTAAATCTAACTTTCTTCCCTCAACATTTCCTAGGCCTAGCAGGCATGCCACGACGATACTCAGACTACCCAGACGCCTACACACTATGAAATACCATCTCTTCAGTGGGATCCCTTATTTCCTTAACAGCCGTAATCATGCTTATCTTTATCATCTGAGAAGCCTTTGCATCAAAACGCAAAGCCCTACAGCCAGAACTAACAAGCACAAACGTCGAATGAATCCACGGCTGCCCACCCCCATTCCACACCTTCGAAGAACCCGCCTTTGTCCAAATCCAAGAAAGGAAGGAATCGAACCCCCATATGTTGGTTTCAAGCCAACCGCATAAACCACTTATGCTTCTTTCTCATAAAGAGATGTTAGTAAAACAATTACATAGCCTTGTCAAGACTAAATTGCAGGTGAAAGCCCAGCACATCTCCACTCAAACATGGCCAACCACTCACAACTTAACTTTCAAGATGCTTCCTCACCTATCATAGAAGAACTAATAGGATTCCATGATCACGCCCTAATAATTGCACTAGCAATCTGCAGTCTAGTTTTATACCTACTAACCCACACACTTACAGAAAAACTATCATCAAACACAGTCAACGCACAAGTGATTGAACTCGTTTGAACAATCCTACCAGCTATAGTCTTAGTAATACTCGCCCTACCATCCCTACGAATCCTCTACATAATAGACGAAATCAACGAACCCGATTTAACCCTAAAGGCCATCGGCCATCAATGATATTGAACCTACGAATACACAGACCTCAAAGACCTAACATTCGACTCCTACATAATCCCAACAGCAGACCTACCCCTAGGACACTTCCGCCTGCTAGAAGTGGACCACCGTGTTGTTGTCCCCATAAACTCCACTATCCGAGTTATCGTCACTGCCGACGACGTCCTCCACTCATGAGCCGTACCCAGCCTAGGCGTAAAAACCGACGCAGTCCCAGGCCGCCTCAACCAAACCTCCTTCCTTGCCTCTCGACCAGGTGTCTTCTACGGACAGTGTTCAGAAATCTGCGGAGCCAACCACAGCTTCATGCCAATCGTAGTAGAATCCACTCCACTCGCTGATTTCGAGAACTGATCCTCCCTAATTCCATCCTAATCATTAAGAAGCTATGAACCAGCATTAGCCTTTTAAGCTAAAGAAAGAGGGAAACTCCCCCTCCTTAATGATATGCCTCAACTAAACCCCAACCCTTGACTTTTTATCATGCTCACTTCATGACTTACCTTCTCCCTAATCATCCAACCCAAACTCCTAACATTCGTATCAATAAACCCTCCTTCCAACAAACCACCCATTACCCCAAACACCACCCCCTGAACCTGACCATGAACCTAAGCTTTTTCGACCAATTTTCAAGCCCATCTTTCCTAGGAATTCCCCTAATCCTCATCTCAATAACATTCCCAGCCCTCTTATTACCATCCCTAGACAACCGATGAATCACCAACCGCCTATCAACCCTCCAACTATGATTCATCAATCTAGTCACAAAACAACTAATAACACCCCTAAACAAAAAAGGCCATAAATGAGCCCTAATTCTAACATCCCTACTCATCTTCCTCCTACTCATCAACCTATTAGGCTTACTACCCTACACATTCACCCCAACCACCCAACTATCCATAAACCTGGCCTTAGCCTTCCCCCTATGACTAGCCACCCTACTAACAGGACTGCGAAACCAACCCTCCGCCTCACTAGCCCACCTTCTACCAGAAGGCACCCCCACCCCACTAATCCCCGCACTAATCCTAATCGAAACAACAAGCCTACTCATTCGCCCACTAGCCCTAGGCGTACGCCTAACAGCCAACCTCACAGCAGGCCACCTACTCATCCAACTCATCTCCACAGCCACAACAGCCCTATTCTCCACAATACCCGTAGTCTCACTCCTAACCCTACTAGTTCTATTCCTACTAACCATCTTAGAAGTTGCAGTAGCAATAATCCAAGCCTATGTCTTCGTACTCCTACTAAGCCTCTACCTACAAGAAAATATCTAACCCCCAATGGCACACCAAGCACATTCTTACCACATAGTCGACCCCAGCCCCTGACCCATCCTAGGAGCAGCAGCCGCCTTAATAACTACCTCAGGACTAACAATATGATTCCACCACAATTCCCCCCGATTACTCATCCTAGGCCTACTCTCAACTCTCCTAGTTATATTCCAATGATGACGCGACATTGTTCGAGAAAGCACATTCCAAGGCCACCACACCCCCACCGTACAAAAAGGACTACGCTACGGAATAGTCCTATTCATCACATCAGAAGCTTTCTTTTTCCTAGGATTCTTCTGAGCCTTCTTCCACTCAAGCCTCGCCCCCACACCTGAACTAGGAGGACAATGACCACCCGTAGGAATCAAACCCCTCAACCCTATAGAAGTACCACTTCTAAACACCGCCATCCTACTGGCCTCCGGAGTTACCGTTACATGAGCCCACCATAGTATTACAGAAGCCAACCGAAAACAAGCAATCCAAGCCCTACTCCTAACAGTCCTTCTAGGATTCTACTTCACCGCCCTACAAGCCATAGAATACTACGAAGCCCCATTCTCTATCGCTGACGGAGTCTACGGCTCAACCTTCTTCGTCGCTACCGGTTTCCATGGCCTACACGTAATCATTGGCTCCACATTCCTACTAGTATGTCTCTTGCGCCTAATCAAATACCACTTCACATCAAACCACCACTTCGGATTCGAAGCAGCCGCCTGATACTGACACTTCGTAGACGTTGTATGATTACTCCTCTATATCTCTATCTACTGATGAGGATCTTGCTCTTCTAGTATATTAATTACAATCGACTTCCAATCCTTAAAATCTGGTCTAAACCCAGAGAAGAGCAATAAACATAATCTCATTCATACTAACCCTATCACTAGCCCTAAGCATCCTCCTAACAACATTAAACTTCTGACTCGCCCAAACAACCCCAGACTCAGAAAAACTTTCCCCATACGAATGCGGATTCGACCCCCTGGGGTCTGCCCGACTCCCATTCTCAATCCGCTTCTTCCTAGTAGCCATTCTTTTCCTCCTATTTGACCTAGAAATTGCCCTACTACTCCCACTACCATGAGCCACCCAACTACAATCCCCCCTCACCACTTTAACCTGAACCTCCGTACTCATCCTACTTCTCACCCTCGGACTGGTGTACGAATGAATACAAGGAGGATTAGAATGAGCAGAGTAACAGAAAGTTAGTCTAACTAAGACAGTTGATTTCGACTCAACAGATTATAGCTTCCACCCTATAACTTTCTATATGTCTTACCTTCACTTAAGCTTCTACTCAGCCTTCACCTTAAGTAGCCTAGGCCTAGCCTTCCACCGAACCCACCTAATTTCCGCCCTACTATGTTTAGAAAGCATAATACTATCTATATACATCGCCCTAGCTATATGACCCATCCAAATACAATCATCAACCTCCACCATCCTACCTATCCTCATACTGACATTCTCCGCCTGTGAAGCAGGCACGGGACTAGCCCTACTAGTAGCCTCTACCCGAACCCACGGATCCGACCACCTACACAACTTCAACCTCCTACAATGCTAAAAATCATCGCCCCAACCGCAATACTCCTCCCCCTAACCATCCTCTCCCCACGTAAACACTTATGAACTAACACCACACTATACAGCCTACTAATCGCCACTATCAGCCTCCAATGACTCACTCCAACGTACTACCCAAACAAAGGCCTAACTCCCTGAACATCCATCGACCAAATCTCCTCTCCCCTGCTAGTGCTATCATGCTGACTTCTACCTCTCATAATCATAGCAAGCCAAAACCACTTAGAACAAGAACCTACCATCCGCAAACGAATCTTCACCACAACAATAATTCTAGCTCAACTAGCCCTCCTCCTAGCCTTCTCCGCTTCAGAACTGATACTCTTTTACATTGCATTCGAAGCCACCCTCATCCCTACCCTTATCCTCATTACACGATGAGGAAACCAACCAGAACGATTAAACGCTGGCATCTACCTCCTATTCTACACCCTCGCTAGCTCACTACCACTACTAATTGCTATCCTCCACCTACACAACCAAATCGGTACACTATATCTCCCAATACTCAAACTCTCACATCCCACATTAAACTCCTCCTGATCTGGTCTAGCCGCAAGCCTAGCCCTTTTACTAGCCTTTATAGTAAAAGCCCCACTATACGGGCTACACCTATGACTTCCCAAAGCCCATGTAGAAGCTCCTATCGCAGGCTCAATATTACTAGCAGCCCTCCTCTTAAAACTCGGAGGCTATGGAATTATACGAATCACAATCCTAGTAAACCCAACATTAAACAACCTACACTACCCCTTCATCACCCTAGCCCTATGAGGAGCCCTAATAACTAGCGCCATCTGCCTACGCCAAATCGACCTAAAATCACTAATTGCCTACTCATCTGTTAGTCACATAGGACTAGTCGTAGCCGCAACCATAATCCAAACCCAATGAGCATTCTCAGGAGCTATAATCCTAATGATCTCCCATGGATTAACATCCTCAATACTATTCTGCCTAGCCAACACAAACTACGAACGAACTCACAGCCGAATCCTACTACTTACACGAGGACTTCAACCCCTCCTACCACTCATAGCCACCTGATGACTCCTAGCCAACCTAACAAACATAGCCCTTCCCCCAACAACAAACCTCATAGCAGAACTAACCATCGTAATCGCACTCTTCAACTGATCCTCCCTCACAATCATCCTAACAGGAACCGCTATCTTACTCACCGCCTCATACACCCTATACATACTAATAATAACACAACGAGGCACCCTCCCATCCCACATCACATCAATCCAAAACTCCTCCACACGAGAACATCTCCTAATAGCCTTACACATAATCCCCATAATACTCCTAATCCTAAAGCCTGAACTAATCTCAGGTACCCCCATATGCAAGTATAGTTTCAACCAAAACATTAGACCGTGACTCTAAAAATAGAAGTTAGACCCTTCTTACCTGCCGAGGAGAGGTAAAACCAACGAGAACTGCTAACTCTTGTATCTGAGTATAAAACCTCAGTCTCCTTACTTTCAAAGGATAACAGCAATCCAATGGTCTTAGGAGCCACTCATCTTGGTGCAAATCCAAGTGAAAGTAATGGACCTCTCACTAGTCCTAAACACATCCATACTCCTAACCCTAACAATCCTCTCTACTCCAATCCTATTCCCCCTCCTATCCAACAGCCTCAAAAATACCCCCAACACAATCACAAACACAGTCAAAACTGCCTTCCTAATTAGCCTCATTCCCATAACAATCTACATCCATTCCGGAACAGAAAGCCTCACCTCCCTCTGAGAATGAAAATTCATCATGAACTTCAAAATCCCCATTAGCCTAAAAATAGACCTCTACTCTCTCACCTTCTTTCCCATCGCACTATTCGTATCATGGTCCATTCTACAATTCGCAACATGATACATAGCCTCAGACCCCTACATCACAAAATTCTTCACCTACCTACTATTCTTCCTAATCGCCATGCTCATCCTAATCATCGCCAACAACCTATTCATCCTATTCATCGGCTGAGAAGGCGTAGGAATCATATCCTTCCTACTAATCAGCTGATGATACGGCCGAGCAGAAGCTAACACCGCTGCCCTCCAAGCCGTACTCTATAACCGAGTTGGAGATATCGGACTCATCTTATGCATGGCATGACTAGCCTCTACCACAAACACCTGGGAAATCCAACAACTACCCACCTCCCCCCAAACCCCTACACTACCCCTACTAGGCCTAATCCTAGCCGCAACTGGAAAATCCGCCCAATTCGGCCTCCACCCCTGACTCCCAGCCGCAATAGAAGGACCAACCCCCGTATCTGCCCTACTCCACTCCAGCACAATAGTAGTAGCCGGAATCTTCCTACTCATCCGAACCCACCCCCTATTCAACAACAATCAAACCGCCCTAACCCTATGCCTATGCCTAGGTGCTCTATCCACATTATTCGCAGCCACATGCGCCCTCACCCAAAACGACATTAAAAAAATCATCGCTTTCTCTACCTCAAGCCAATTAGGCTTAATAATAGTCACCATCGGACTAAATCTCCCTGAACTAGCCTTTCTACACATCTCCACCCACGCATTCTTCAAAGCCATACTCTTCCTATGCTCGGGCTCCATCATTCACAGCCTAAACGGAGAACAAGATATCCGAAAAATGGGAGGACTTCAAAAAATACTACCCACAACCACTGCATGCCTTACCATCGGCAACCTCGCCCTAATAGGAACACCATTCCTAGCAGGCTTCTACTCAAAAGATCAAATTATCGAAAGCCTAAACACATCCTACTTAAACACCTGAGCCCTAGTCCTAACCCTTCTAGCCACATCATTCACCGCAGTATACACAATTCGCATAACCATACTAGTACAAACCGGCTTCACCCGAATCCCGCCCTTAACCCCAATAAACGAAAACAACCCCGCAGTAATTTCCCCCATCACCCGACTTGCACTAGGAAGTATCCTAGCAGGATTCCTCATCACTTCATTCATTATCCCTACAAAAACCCCTACAATAACCATGCCCCTCTACATCAAAATAACCGCCCTAACCGTAACAGCCTTAGGTATCGCCCTAGCACTAGAAATCTCAAAAATAACCCAAACATTAATCCTTACAAAACAAACCCCTTTCTCAAACTTCTCCACATCCCTAGGATATTTCAACCCCCTAACCCACCGCTTAAGCATAACCAATCTCCTCAGCGGAGGACAAAACATCGCCTCCCACCTAATCGACCTCTCCTGATACAAAATACTAGGGCCAGAAGGACTAGCCAAACTGCAACTAATGGCAACCAAAACTGCCACTACCTTACACTCAGGCCTAGTCAAAGCCTACCTCGGATCATTCGCCCTATCCATCCTCATTATCCTTACATCCTCATACAGAACCAACCAATGGCCCTCAACCTTCGTAAAAACCACCAAGTCCTAAAAATCATCAACAACGCCCTAATCGACCTCCCAACTCCACCAAACATCTCAACATGATGGAACTTTGGATCTCTATTAGGCCTCTGCTTAATTACCCAAATTATCACAGGTCTACTGCTAGCCATACACTACACAGCAGACACCAACTTAGCTTTCTCCTCTGTCGCCCACACATGCCGAGACGTACAATTCGGCTGACTCATCCGTAACCTCCATGCAAACGGTGCTTCCTTCTTCTTCATCTGCATCTACCTTCACATCGGCCGAGGACTCTACTACGGCTCATACCTAAACAAAGAAACCTGAAACATCGGAGTCATCCTCCTCCTAGCCCTCATAGCAACCGCCTTTGTAGGCTACGTCCTACCATGAGGCCAAATATCATTCTGAGGCGCTACCGTAATCACAAACCTATTCTCAGCCATCCCATACATCGGACAAACACTAGTCGAATGAGCCTGAGGAGGATTCTCCGTTGACAACCCTACACTAACCCGATTCTTCGCCCTCCACTTCCTACTACCATTCCTCATCGTAGGCCTCACACTTGTCCATCTCACCTTCCTTCACGAAACAGGATCAAACAACCCACTAGGCATTCCCTCAGACTGCGACAAAATTCCTTTCCACCCATACTACACCATCAAAGACATCCTGGGATTCGTACTAATACTCTCCCTACTCGTCTCACTAGCCCTATTCCTCCCCAACCTTCTAGGAGACCCAGAAAACTTCACACCAGCTAACCCCCTAGTCACTCCCCCGCACATTAAACCAGAGTGATACTTCCTATTTGCCTACGCCATCCTCCGATCCATCCCAAACAAACTAGGTGGCGTACTAGCTCTAGCCGCTTCAATCCTAGTCCTATTCCTAATACCACTACTTCACACGTCAAAACTACGATCAATAACCTTCCGTCCCCTATCCCAAATCCTATTCTGGGCTTTAGTCGCCAACATCCTCATCCTAACCTGAGTAGGCAGCCAACCAGTAGAACACCCATTCATCATCATTGGTCAACTAGCCTCGTTCACCTATTTCACAATCATTCTAATCTTATTCCCCCTCGCGGCCGCCTTAGAAAATAAACTACTCAAACTTTAGTTACTCTAATAGTTTATAAAAACATTGGTCTTGTAAACCAAAGATTGAAGACTAAACCCCTTCTTAGAGTTCTTTCCCCACCCCATTTCAGGAAGAAAGGATTCAAACCTTCCTCTCCAACTCCCAAAGCTGGAATTTTTAACTAAACTACTTCCTGATTTTCCCTCTTCCCCACCTAAATAGCCCGAATCGCCCCCCGAGACAACCCTCGCACAAGCTCCAACACCACAAACAAAGTCAATAACAATCCCCACCCTCCAATCAAAAGCAACCCCGCCCCCTCCGAGTACAACACAGCCACCCCACTAAAATCCAACCGAACAGACAACAAACCTCCACTGTTTACCGTCCCCTCATCCACTAAAAGACCTAACACACCACTCACAACAAGTCCCACCACCACAACCAACCCCATCCCAAAACCATAACCAACAACTCCCCAACTACCCCAAGCCTCCGGATAAGGATCCGCCGCCAACGACACCGAATAAACGAACACCACCAACATCCCCCCTAAATAAACCATAACAAGAACCAAAGAAACAAAAGAAACCCCCAAACTTACCAACCAACCACACCCCGCAACCGCCGCCACAACTAACCCCAGCACTCCATAATAAGGAGAAGGATTAGACGCAACTGCTAACCCCCCTAAAACAAAACACAACCCTAGAAACAAAACGAATTCTATCATAAATTCTTGCCCGGCCTTTCTCCGAGATTTATGGCCTGAAAAACCACCGTTATAAAATTTAACTACAAGAACG